AGATGCAACCGAAACAGAATTGATAAAACAGTCCTAGAAACCCAATTCTCCCACTTAGGCTTACAATGCTTTGGGATTTATAATATCAAAACTTATTAAGTTTCTTATATTATAATGTATAATAACGGCATAGATATTCTAATCTACTTCAATATTGAATACCAGAAAACTGTATGAATGTTGTATTTATTAACTTATATTATTATTAACGCGGGTATAGCTAATCTAGATCTCCGTCTTCTCTCTTCTTTTATTGCCCTCTTGTCCTGTCGTGTCGTTAATTGACAGTATGACTTAGGGCTCAATATAATTTGACCGAACAAATCATAGTTTGGTAAACCACCTTGAATCTACTGCGGAGTGAAGGATCTTGGATCCAACGCATAACCCTTTGGGAATCAGAAAGATAAAGACGAGAAAGACCAATGAAATCAAGTTTCAAGATTGTATAGTTTAATGGTAAAGTTTGATTACCATTAATCCTCAGAATAGTTAACGAGTTTTTCCCTTTTATTTATATCCTATGCATCACCTAAATCCTAAAGGCGGCTCTAGGCCTGAGTTATATTAAGTTAAGGTGGCCTTAGTTACCTATGGTATTTGTCTTATTACCCATTTCTAGTTGATTTATGAATGAAGGTGGCATAGGCCCCTATGGTCCAGTGGTTACGACCTCTCTCTTTCACGGAGAAAACGAGGGTTCAAGTCCCTCTGGGGGTATACCAAGACTAAAGACTATAGGAGTGGGATTTTCTATCAAGTGATCCGTATTTGTCAAGTCCTTCTATTAGTCTACTCAGAAGAGACTTTCTATTTTATATCAAATGTTATATTTGATTTCAAGTGATATGTATTTGTCAAGTCTACTTGGGAGACGAAAGGAAGTTGATTATGGAACGTCTAAAATGAATTAGGCGTTGGGTCGATGCCCGAGTGGTTAATGGGGACGGACTGTAAATTCGTTGGCAATATGTCTACGCTGGTTCAAATCCAGCTCGGCCCAACAATTCGCCAATCTACTATCAGATGGTATAACCCTCTTGTTCTTAAGAAATACCTGATACAAGACAAGAGAATAAAAAAAAGAATCTAAATTTTCTGCTAGGTCTCTTCTTATTTCCCTGGGATTGTAGTTCAATAGGCTAGAGCACCGCCCTGTCAAGGCGGATGTTACGGGTTCGAGCCCCGTCAGTCCCGACGGATCCAATAAGTACATCAATTCGCCTCTCCATTTTCTGTGAAATGAAGGGGCAGAGAGAATAATTGAATTCCGAAGGCGTTTCCCTCTTTTTTTTTTCAGGATTCTCTCGAAGAAAGAACACACCCTAAAATAAAATGAAAATAACTAAAATAGTGAAGTTGACAGAATATTTCATCTTTTCTGCCGCGACTCGTCTTTCTCATACTTCTTTGTTTTGTCTTCCAAAGAAAAGAGGATCACTAAAATTTAAAACCTAATTCCTGACTTCGCTTGTATTGTTTGTTGGTGGGGTTTTGTAGTTAATGGAAATGGACGGGTTAGATTATACTTCATTTGATGGTTCTACAAGGAAGACCTAAGGTAGGTTATAGAAAAGAAAGAACAGAAAAGAAGGATAAATAAAGGAATTTTTGATTGGTCCGGGAATCCTCTCTTGGATTCGGTATGGATAAAAGATCTTCATATGTTATATACTATTAATTCTCCACGACTAATTAATTTAATAGCTCAGATATTGTTATTCATGATATTGATCCGATTCAATATCATCGATAGGTAATGCATTCATTGAATTGACAGGTGAAAGATTTATCATCTCTATGGGATTAAATCCCGAGTTATTGTATTGTGAAATAAAAAAAAACGATGAGATTATGGAAGTAAATATTCTTGCATTTATTGCTACTGCACTGTTCATTTTAGTTCCTACTGCTTTTCTACTTATAATTTACGTAAAAACAGTAAGTCAAAATAATTAATTAATTACTTTAAATGAAACTCGACTTCTGAATTCTTTGAAGAAATCAAAAGAAAAGTATTCTATTTTTGCTGAAATCAAGGGGCTATAATCGGCGATATTCTATGAGATCCGAGAGTATAGTAAGTAAGAAATTTCTTTCTTACTTACCATACTCTCTATTAGTGTTATAGTAGTGTATAAAGTTGTACTTGACTTTCTAATAATCTAATAAAAAGGGTATGCTTCTATCTTCAATTCAATATATGTAGTTATTAATCCATATTTGGAATTGACGTAGGACCCAATCTTTTCTTTCATACATTTATATATATATATATATTTATATTCCAATTCCAATGAATCTGAAAACTTCCAATGAATCGGAAATAATTGTTTTACTGTTATAGAATACATTTCTCCACTAGAATCTAATGGAATTTCGAAATGAAGATATTTTTATTTGAAAATTATTTCAATTTAAATAAAGAATGCGTTGCAGAACGATCTATAAAACAATTGATACCTTTTCATTTCTCAACTAAATTAGGAGTGCTTCTAAAGTCCACTTCTTCCCCATACTACGAGTGAAAGGGAAAAAGTAAAGACTACCATTAAAGCAGCCCAAGCGAGACTTACTATATCCATGTGAATTATGTCCCTTATCTCTATGATAGAATTATTCCATTATTGCTCACTAATAATAGTAGAATGAATGGTCCAGAGTCAAAAAGGGATTCTGGGCGAACACTATTGATGAATCAATCAAATAAATGGATTTTAAAAATTCCTATATGATTTATAATCCGTACCCTTTCCCGATTGTCTCTCTGAAGGAGTTGGTATATAGTATATTATACTCTTGACGAGGGGTAAAAATTGTTTTGGGCTTTTTTTTTTTCTATAAAAGGTAAATTATCTATCCAATCTCAATCTAATAGTGATTGAATGCCTGAACACTCAGAGATTCTCGCGAGTCTATATATGTAGATTACAGTATAGAAAGTACTTTCCTAACTAGTAGTGGAATTCTCGGCCGGTTATCCAATGTAATTCAAGACCCAATCAATAGACATTACATTAGCAGTAGAAGAGAATCTGGAAGTCTTGCTTCGACCATTATAATCTTTCTTTGAATTTTAGATTCAAAGATTTCCAATCTTTTACAAAATCCCCAGAACATAAAAAAATAGCGGAACAGAATAAGAGATTTCGATTCGTTTGTTGATGAGGCGGCACCCGGATTTGAACTGGGGAAAAAGGATTTGCAGTCCCCCGCCTTACCACTCGGCCATGCCGCCAAAACGATACACAATAGGATAAAAATTTCCCTTTTTGAGTTGGATTAGTAAACTTGAGTTTATTGTACTTGCATCCCTTTTTAATCCTTTTTTCTAAATTTAGAAAAATTAGAAAATAAACCGTTTTTCCCCTTTTGATTGTATTTGATCTGCCCCTTAGATTGATTGTATAGTATCTCAAAACACAAAAACTTCCACTCACTTTTATATTGAAAAATCAAATGTATATTTTCACTCAAAAAGCCTAAATTTATGGGAACCATTAACTATTTATTGACTGACAATTCGTGAATTATTCTTGGATTTGAATATAAATTTTGGTTTGCCTAATGACATAAGAATAAGCAAAAATTTTTTGATACATACTTAATTTATTTTTTTAATCAAAAATACTTCTCAATTTCCATTATAACAAAAATTATAGGTATATGTAAACCCCAGAACGGATATTCTTATACAGATACCAAATTGGCTATTATGTTGCCTATAAATAAAGGGAATTCGTTGGAACAAAAAAAGGCCTGGCTGGGTATTGACCGGGCCAGGCCCAAAAGGCACTTCGAACAAAATAAAAGAAAGAAGGTGTTCTTTATTTATCTTTCTATTTGGATCTTTCGAGCATCTAAATTGAATTGCTAATTATATAATAACGATAAAGAATGTGAAAGAAATACTTTCTTTAATCCTTACTTGATGTGTAATGTAACATAGTAATTATCTTTTTCAATTGGGAGAGATGGCTGAGTGGACGAAAGCGGCGGATTGCTAATCCGTTGTACGAGTTATTCGTACCGAGGGTTCGAATCCCTCTCTTTCCGTTTCCGTTGATGAGTTTCCATTTTTTCTTTCAAATTTTGCAAACCCCTTTTTATTTTTTCCTTGTTAAATGTGTGGAATAGCTAAAAAAAAATCTTAAGAAAATTATAAAATCAAGCAATAAAAAACAAAAAAATTATTCTTCACGTCCAGGATTACGTCCTGGATCATTGGATAGGAATCCAAAGATGAAGAGAGAAACAAAGAATATTACTACTGTATAAACGAAAAGTTTGAGAGTAAGCATTACACAACCTCCAAGATCATTTTTTGAAAAAGAAAAACGAGAAAAGACAATAGATCCTCCATTTTTATATCACATATCCTATTTTGACACCAAGAAAAGAATTCTAGAAATAGAAAAGAATGTTCAGAAATTCAAATGAAGTTGAAATTTGTAATAAGAGTCTTTGATTACCACAAATCACTTTCATACCCAAATTAGATATTGTAAGGTACCCGAAGCTAATAAGGTATTTCGCCGTAAAAAGGATTAAAATCAGGAAATAGGGCGTCTCGTGGCTATCCGAGAATTTCAATGTTTGAATCGAAGGTTCATACTGTCAGACTTATTTGATCTTATCAATTGTTATAATTTTTCTCGAATAAATATGAATTTTCTAGGATAGTATTAAAGATCTTATCGAAAACTTACAGCAGCTTGCCAAACAAAGGCTAAAAGAAAAAAGAACAGGGGTATGACTGGCATAAAATCTACGATTGGATTCAAAAAAGCATAGGCTTCGGGCAATTTGGCCAAGAAAAGACTACTCGGATAAAGGGCAGAATTAAGACAGATCAAACTAAAGATATTAAGCATAACAGACATTTTTTTCGTCGAGATAATTGCATTTTGATTGAGTTATTGATATAAGGAAAAATGAAGTAAAGTAAGGTAGACAAAAAATCCTTCTTTTTCCGCTCAATCAAAAATCCTCCGATTCTCAAAGGAGAATAGAAGAAATCATACTTTCATACAATATCTTAATTGAATTATATGTAATGATCAATAAATTCCATTGAATTAATTCTAGAGATACACATGCCAAAATCCTAGCACGAATCTATAATAGATTCTATAAAGAATAAAGATTTTCTATAGTTGGACTGGAATTGACGAACACTTAATACCAATATTATTCTTTAATAGTATAAGTATCCAATAAAAATAGAAATGGGGCGTAGCCAAGCGGTAAGGCAACGGGTTTTGGTCCCGCTATTCGGAGGTTCGAATCCTTCCGTCCCAGAGCATATCCATTGTATTCTAATACTTCTTTTTTGTTCAACAAGGTTCTGTTTCAAGGTTTGGATAGACTTTTTTTATTCTTTGCGGAATCATATCTGACTTTTTCACAAACCAAACTAAATCGAGTTCAAATGACATGCAAAAGTAACTGAACCCTTTTGTGACCCATAGAAAATGGGGCATAGATCATAGTTGGAGAAAGATTACTTAACCTCAGGTTAAAAAAATATGAAAATACATATAAAACGAGGAAGTGCTTAGCCTATAGGTATGTATGGTTATCCTATTTCAGTGACAATAGTGTTTCCATTTTTGTGAAAACTAAATTGCATCCCTAAAATATGAAAATTTAAATATTTAACAATGATATTTCTTTTTATTGTTCGATCTATTTAGCTTATTTGCTTTGCATCATTGACAATTCCATTTGAAAAGAAACAGAGATCTTGCTTTTTTATGATAATAAAAAGGAGTAAAACTTGACTCAAAGAATGATGTAGAAGTATAAAACTTTTTCAACTATCAAGATTTGTAATGATTCCTTCTAGGTTGGGAAGTTGAAAATGGTCAGTCTATCTTATTGAGTCACTTGAAGAGGCAGAGTCAAATAGAATTTATTTATTTTATTTGTGCGATTTCTGTTAGTTATGTTATTTCTATATTTGGATTTCTTAATATTTCTGTTAGATATTTTTTTGAGATAGAGATTTATAGAAAAATGTTCTATTCAGACAAAAAAAGACGGCATTTTGCTAAAATTTCTTCAGAAAAATCTTTATTATCTGTGTAGATATTCTCTATTTTAAATTAAATATAAATAACTATGTCTCTGTACCGACTGAACCAATGACTATTCATGATTCCATAATTGAATCAATTCCATACTGGTTCCAAATTAGAGGAATGTTATGGTAAAACTTCGTTTAAAACGATGTGGTAGAAAGCAACGTGCGACTTGAAGGACATGATCCGGTGTGGATTCTTATTGTTACATCCACCATTTTATATAGGAATGAAGGTGCTCTTGGCTCGACGTCGTTTGTTCTATTCTACTAGAACCCTTCTTTTTTTATTGGGTTCTAATGTAAATAGTTCATGATGGAGCTCGAGTAGAAAGTATTTATTAATTTCTCAGGGGCAACGATCTAGGGTTAATGCCAATTAATAAATTGGAACAACTTCGTAAGTATATCTTCGATATAGAAATCGAAAGGATTCCATTCCAACAAATTTTCAAAATTGTTGGAACGGCTAAAACTTTTTCGATCGACAGTGTATCGCGCATGAATCAACCTCGGTATGATTCTTTGATAGAAAGAAATCCCAAAAGGGGTATGTTGCTACCATTTTGAAAGGATTAAGAAGCACCGAAGTAATGTCTAAACCCAATGATTTAAAACAAAAATAAAGGATCCCAGAACAAGGAAACACCACTTCAATTGTCTCACGGATCCAAATAAAGAATCCAAATAAATTTTAAACGAGACAAAAACGGTGGGTTAAAGACCACTCAATAAAAAAATATCTTAAAGAAAAATCTTTAATATATTTGAGAATTATTATATTATTGAACTTGAGTTATGAGTACAAATGCTTTTTTTTCAGCAACGCAGCTAAATAAAAATGACTATGAGTTAAATTGAAATTTGAAATTATATTATAGACTAATTCATTTTACAGATTTTCTATTTATTCTAATTCTAATTTTATCCATAGACAAAACATCATTTTTTCTCGAGCCGTACGAGGAGAAAACTTCCTATACGGTTCTAGGGGGGGGGGGGTTCTTTTTCATCTACATCTATCCCGATGAGCCGTCTATCGAATCGTTGCAATTGATGTTCGATCCCGAAGAGAAGGAAGAGATCTTCAGAAAGTGGGTTTTTATGATCCGATCAAGAATCAAACTTATTTAAACGTTCCCGCTATTCTCTATTTCCTTGAAAAAGGTGCTCAACCTACAGGAACTGTTCAGGATATTTTAAAAAAGGCAGAGGTTTTGCCCTAATCAAATGAAATTCAATTAAATTAAGGAAATAAAAAATAAGGGTAGGATAATGATTTCTATATCATTTTGGATATCTTTTCTATACTATGTTTTTTTTATTTCCTTTTTTTCTTCTTCTATTCGTATCTAGTTATAATTGTTTTTATAGAATCCTTTTTGATAGAATCTTTTTTGATAGAATCCTTTTCTAAG